ATAAGAACCATATTCTGACTTTTATCTGGAGAATATCCAACAATAGCTTCCATCGCATGAATAATTGATCCAGATCCTAAGAACAACAATGCCTTCGAATAAGCATGAGTAATCAAATGAAATAAAGCAGCTCGATAAGACCCCATACCTAGAGCTAACATCATATAACCCAATTGAGACATTGTAGAATAAGCTAAGCTTTTCTTAATATCTTTTTGAGCAAGAGCTAAAGTGGCTCCTAAAAATAATGTTATTATACCTATCAAAGCTATTAGATTTAGAATGTAAGGTATAACTATGAAAAGAGGAAGAAGCCGAGCTACAAGAAAAATTCCTGCTGCTACCATAGTAGCGGCATGTATAAGAGCCGAAATGGGGGTAGGCCCTTCCATGGCATCAGGTAACCATACATGAAGTGGAAATTGGGCGGATTTAGCAACAGCGCCGGCAAATAATAGAGAGGCGCATAAAGTAACAAATAAAAAATTAACTTCATTATTAGAAACCAAGTTATTGAATATTTCAAACAAATCCCGAAATTCGAAACTACCTGTTATCCAATAAAAACCCAAAATTCCTAATAATAAACCAAAATCCCCGACACGATTAGTTACAAACGCTTTTTGACAAGCATTCGCGGCACTGGGTCGTGTGAACCAAAAACCTATTAATAGATAAGAACACACTCCAACTAATTCCCAAAAAATATAAATTTGTATCAAATTCGAACTAGTAACTAATCCCAACATTGAAGTATTGGAAAAACTCATATAAGCAAAAAATCTCAAATATCCCTGATCATGAGACATATAATTGTCACTATAAATAAGAACCATAATTCCAACAGTAGTGATTAATATCGACATAATAGAAGTAAGTGGATCAACCAAGCAGCCAAATTCTAAAGAAAAATCATTATTGATGGTCCAAGACCATACATATTGATAGACAGAATTCTTATTTATTTGCTGAATAGAAAAAAGGGCTGAAAAAACCATAACTATACTTAATAATAAAACACTAGGAAAAGCCCACATACGGCGAAGATTTTTTGTTGCCGTTGGAAAAAGTAGAAGTCCTGTTCCAATTAAGATAGGAACTGGAAGTGGAATGAAAGGTATAATCCATGAATATTGATATGTATATTCCATAAAAAAAAAAAAAAAAAAAAAATTATCTTAATTAATTGTTTCTGAGTCACCGGTTCTTATTTCTTTTCTTTTGAAAGGGGTCGGTTAATAAAAAAAAATTAAGATATATAAAATAAAACTTAAATAGAATTTTCTAGCCTTAATTATTCTGAATCTTTCCAAACTACTTCAAATATTTAAAATCAAGAGGTTATAATTGGTCAAATGATATAAATAAGTCACTAGTGAAAAATAAATACGTATTTAATTTTATTAATACTGAATTGTTAATATTAAATTCAAATTTTTAAATAAAATTTTATGAAGATAAAAAATGAAAATTCGAATTTTCATTTTAATTATTACGTATTACAATAATTTTTTTATATCTATAGAACAAGGATAAATAATTATACCAAAAACAGTATTTGATATGAATCATAAAGCCCATAACTAAAACTATTTATTGTAATTCGGTTATTTAGAATCATTAACCAATTTGTTTTGTAACTAATTGTTTGTCTTCCATTACAATAAAAGCTATTTGTAGGAAATGCTATGATATCCAACACTTTAATTTTACGGAAAAAAAAAAAGGGGGAAAATAAAATGCCTTTAAATTATGTATTTTGTATCCTTTAACAGATTAACTACTAGTCTCATTTGATAATTAAAATTTTGTGGACTCTTTCTTCGAGCTTGAACAATTAAATTAATATTAAATTAATTAATATAATAGAAAAAATTATTAAAGTTTTTTTTTTTAATGAAGCGGGAGAAGGGTTATTAAACTTTTAGATTTTTTTATTACATGTATAAATGTAACACGACGAAAATAGAAAGAAAACGAAACGGACAATCTTTCTTTTTTTTTATTATTTTTTTTTTTTTTTTTATCAACTTCAATCTATTTGGCATAGTGTACCTTTTCAATCTATTTGGCATAGTGTACCTTATCGTTCTTATTAATATTTTATGTGATTTTTAACCCCCCCTTTTTTTTGGAGTCTAATTTAGAGAAAAAATAGATAGAGAGTAGTAAAGAACAATTGATTTTGAACAATAGATGTCTTTCACATCCAACCGAAAAACCTATTATAACTTTTTAATGGCAGTTCCAAAAAAGCGCACCTCTATTTCAAAAAAACGTATTCGTAAAAATATTTGGAAAAGGAAGGGATATAGGGCAGCATTGAAAGCTTTTTCGTTAGCGAAATCTCTTTCTACCGGGAGTTCTAAAAGTTTTTTTTGTGTAACAAATAAATAATCTGAATCGTTCTAATAACTAATAAAGTAATATAATTTTGTTTCTAGTTTATTTATAAGATTTATAAGTTATAAAAATGATAAATAATATTTATCAATTCTAATTAATATTAACATCATAATAGTATAGTAAAAGAATAAATATTAATATATAAGATAAATTACAATATAAACAATATACATTAAAAATAAATAAAAAAAATAAAATAAATAAAAAAGAATTAGTCTCATAATGTTTTAATTTAAAACGAATATAAAATTGAATTTGTTTTACTTTAATTTGAAGCCAAATTTTTCTTTCGTTTCTGATATAGATAAGAATTCTGTTGTCTACTGAATTCTAAAAATGAATGGTACTTTTTTGTTTGAAAAAAGGGTAAACGCAAGCGCAAGGTTTCGCCTTTCATTTTAGTATGTTTTATCATTTTCCGGATGGGGATTATCACTTTCCCCATCGCCCTTACTCAATAATAAAAAGAATTTTTTTTTTAGTTATATTTTTGATTTTATATTATAAAGAAGAGGTCGTTGAAACTAATTGATTAAGTTTAAAATGTTTTTTATAATCTTTTAAACCATTATTTTGGGTTTTAGAAATTATTATCACTATATAAATTCCTTAAACCCAATTAAATTAATAAAAGCCCCGTTTCCATTTTTAGGTAGTTATATGACGAATGCGCCAATTTTGAGTGATCTATTTTAGATCCTATGTTTCGATTGGAAGATCGATCAAGATATAATGTATATATATTAATTCAAAATTTTAGAAAATATTTTGAAGTACGGGACAATTTCTATACGAAATTTTTTTATATGATTGATACGACCATCCCAAATACCTAACTTAATGGGTTTGCTAAATCTTAACGCAAATTCTCTACACAACAAAAAATCCTAACGCAACCTAACTATGCAAATATTTACATAAATCTTTTGAGTGTATCGCTGAAATTGTGTTATATAAAAATTCTATTTTTTTATTAATCGATAAAATGAATTTTTTATTTTAGATTAATAAAATAAATGATAAAAGAAATTAATCATTAAAAAATGCAAACGAGGCAGAACGTTTTTTTTACTTATATCCAGGGATTGAAGTAAAAATTATCTAGTTACAACTGTTCCATTTTAGTTTTAGGAGAGCATAAAGTAATAGCCTACGAAAAAATACATTGTTAGTTCAGTTAAATAAAATTGACATCCTAAAATACTAAATAACTAAATAAAAAGATAATAATAAGAAAAATCAATATTATTAACGTTAACGAAAACGTTTTAATCCCTAATTTTTAAACAAGTTTTTATTCATCAATTTGAATGTTTTCCTAAAAAAAAATATTGGATTGAATTAACTCCTTCAAGCTCGACGATTGAATAAAAATAGGTTATTATGATTTCGAATAAGCCGCTATGGTGAAATCGGTAGACACGCTGCTCTTAGGAAGCAGTGCTAGAGCATCTCGGTTCGAGTCCGAGTGGCGGCATGGCATCTTCTAAAAGAGTAAGTCCTATAATGAATTCAATTCCCGATTTCAATTCCTATAATTGAGGGACGCCCTTATTAATTTAATAATTTTTATGATATTTTCAACTTTAGAGCATATATTAACTCATATATCCTTTTCGATCGTTTCAATTGTAATTACAATTCATTTGATAATTTTATTAGTCGATGAAATCGTAGGACTAGATGATTCGTCAGAAAAGGGGATGATAGCTACTTTTTTCTGCATAACAGGATTATTAGTTACTCGTTGGATGTATTTGAGGCATTTACCATTAAGTGATTTATATGAATCATTAATTTTTCTTTCGTGGAGTTTTTCCATTATTCATATTATTCCGTATTTTAAAAAACATAAAAACCATTTAAGCGCAATAACCGCGCCAAGTGCTATTTTTACTCAAGGTTTTGCTACTTCGGGTCTTTTAACTGAAATGCATCAATCCGCGATATTAGTACCCGCTCTCCAATCCCATTGGTTAATGATGCACGTAAGTATGATGGTATTGAGCTATGCAGCTCTTTTGTGTGGATCATTATTATCACTAGCTCTTCTAGTCATTACATTTCGAAAATTCATAAGGATTTTTAGTAAAAGCAATAATTTAGAAAATGAGTCAGTTTACTTTAGTGAGATTCAATACGTGAACGAAAGAAACAATGTCTTACGAAACACTTCTTTTATTTCGTCTCAAAATTATTACAGGTATCAATTGATTCAACAATTGGATCGTTGGAGTTATCGTATTATTAGTCTAGGGTTTATCCTTTTAACCGTAGGTATTCTTTCGGGAGCAGTATGGGCTAATGAAGCATGGGGATCATATTGGAATTGGGATCCAAAGGAGACTTGGGCATTTATTACTTGGACCATATTCGCTATTTATTTACATATTAGAACAAATAAAATTTTTGAAAGTGTAAATTCTGCAATTGTGGCCTCAATGGGCTTTCTTATAATTTGGATATGCTATTTTGGGGTTAATCTATTAGGAATAGGGTTGCATAGTTATGGTTCATTTACATTAACATCTAATTGAATAAAAGACTTGACGAATATAAACATAGGACGGCATACAGGTATATATACGAAAACTTCATGTAAACAATCAAGAACCATTTGAATCATTTCCATTACTTGATTCAAATGGTTCTCACAAATTCAAAAGATATCTAGTTATAATAGAATTCCAATTTATTTATTTTACTTAAAAGAATATAAAAGACTCATTTTTTTATTGTACAATCAACCATTTTTAAAATCATGGGATTTCAGTTTCATTTTTTGGTTTACTCACAAAAACTATCGAAAAAAATAATTGGATATAATAGCTTCGACCTTGTCAACTGATAATGATAAAACGAAATCGGGATAAACACCAATACCTATTACAGGTAAAAGGATAGAGATCGAAACAAATAATTCTCGCGGTCCAGAATCAAAAAAATAAGAGTTTGGGGCATTAAAAAGCTTGTATCCATAGAACATCTGGCGTAACATAGATAATGAATAAATAGGAGTTAATATCATTCCAATTGCCATTACAAAAGTAATTAATATTTTTGTCATTAAAAGATATTTTTGACTAGTAAGTATTCCAAAAAAAACTAACAATTCGGCAACAAAACCGCTCATGCCCGGTAATGCAAGAGAAGCCATTGATAAGATACTGAAAGTCGTGAATATTTTTGGAATTGCGATAGCCATTCCGCCCATTTCGTCGAGATAAACAAGACGTATTCTATCATAACTCGTTCCGGCCAAGAAAAAAAGCGCAGCGCCAATAAATCCGTGAGAGATTATTTGTAAAATGGCTCCGTTGAGTCCTGTATCGCTTATAGAACCAATTCCTATAATTATGAAACCCATATGAGATACAGAAGAGTAGGCTATTCTTTTTTTTAAATTACGCTGACCGGGAGATGTTGAAGCTGCATAGATTATTTGAATTGTGCCTACTATAATCAACCAGGGAGAGAATATAGAATGGGCGTGGGGTAATAATTCCATATTGATCCGAACCAATCCATACGCTCCCATTTTTAATAAGATTCCGGCTAAAAGCATACAAGTACTGTAATGTGCCTCTCCATGGGTGTCTGGTAACCATGTATGTAAGGGTATGATCGGTGATTTGACAGCAAAAGCAATAAGAAATCCAATATAGAATATTATTTCCAGTGCTACAGGATACGATTGATTAGCTGATGTTTCAAAATTTAATGTTGGTTCATTGGAACCATATAAACCAATACCCAAAACTCCCATTAATAAAAAAACGGAACTTCCTGCAGTGTACAAAATAAATTTTGTAGCTGAATACAAACGTTTCTTTCCCCCCCACATGGATAGAAGTAGATAAACTGGAATTAATTCTAACTCCCACATGATGAAAAAAAGTAAAAGGTCTCGAGAAGAAAATGGTCCTATTTGACCGCTATACATTGCTAACATCAGAAAATGGAATAGTCGGGAATCTCGAGTAATCGGCCGAGCCGCTAAAGTAGCTAAAGTTGTGATAAATCCTGTCAGTAAAATGGGTCCTATAGAAATTCCATCTATTCCCAATCTCCAGTAAAAATCAAAAAAATCGATCCATTTATAATCCTCTGTCAGTTGCATTAATGGATCATCCAATTGGAAACGATAACCGAATGCATAGGTTGTTAGAAGGAGTTCTATTATGCATATACCTATAGTATACCACCGAATTATCTTATTTCCTCTATGAGGGAGAAAGAAAATTAAGGAACCCGCGAATATTGGCAAAACTACAACTAGCGTTAACCAAGGAAAATTATTCATGGTAAAAACAAGATAAACTTGGACCAGAAAAACCCGTGCTCAAAATAAATAGTTTTTGAGCGCGGGTTTTTGTCGGTAAAGGTAAAAAAATCAAATGTATTCAAGTAGGGTTTTCTGGAACGTATTAATAAGCCAGACCCATACTTCGAGTTGTTTCATGCCATAAATAAACTCGAACACTCAAGAAATCTGTCGGACAGGCGGATTCACATCTCTTACAACCGACACAGTCCTCTGTTCTTGGAGCAGAAGCAATTTGCTTAGCTTTACACCCGTCCCAAGGTATCATTTCTAATACATCCGTTGGGCAGGCGCGCACGCATTGAGTACACCCTATACACGTATCATAAATCTTTACTGAATGTGACATTTGGATCTATAAATTTTTGAATGTCAGAAAGTTTCGATCTAGTAAACTTGTAAATGAATCATATATTTAGACACCAGATGAATCAATAATTTATCATAATTTTTCTAATCAATCTACTTCTGGATTGACTCATGCGATAGAGCCAAGATACTTTAATTTCTTACATTTTTGAAAACATGTATTATTACGTAATGTATGGTCATGGTAATTCTAATTTATGAATATTAGAATTTATATGATTAATACTACTTATTCAACAAATTCGATTGATTGATACGAGTTGATTTTCTGTTACGATAAATTGATGAAACAATAGCCGGGCCAATAGCTGCTTCAGCGGCTGCAATAGCTATAACAAAAATTGAGAAAATATTTCCTTTTAATTGGCGACTATCAAAAAAATCAGAAAATGTTACGAAATTCATATTAACCGCATTCAGTATAAGTTCAAGACACATAAGGGCTCTAACCATATTCCGGCTCGTGATCAATCCATAGATACCGATAGAAAATAAGTAGGCACTCAAAACAAGTACATGTTCGAGCATCATTGACCAACTCCTTATCAATTTCGATTCATTTCAATATGAACTGAACAACAATTAAACAGATTCAATTGACTAGAATAAAAAAAAGTACGGAACAAAGGCAGATTTTCTATTGTTAATAGAATAGATTGAATAATTTCTATTTTAGACATAAACAATCTTTAATTAAAGAATTAAAGGGAAATAAATGTAATGTAATAAAACAGAGTTTAATGTGCATTGCTAATTCTATAAATTTTTTACTGTCGCGCCACGGCAATTGCACCTATCAAAGCGGCTAAAAGAATTATCGAAACGAATTCAAATGGAAGAAAAAAATCTGTTGATAAATGAATTCCAATTTGTTGACTATTACTTATCAAATCTTGCTCTATAATCTGGTTTGATCTTGTAGTCCAAATAATTCCGTACCATGACGTATCCGTAATAATAATCATGAGTAAAACAAAAATACTTGTACAAACTGGCAAAGTAACCACATCCCCAATGGTCCAAAGATTCAAATCTTTGTAATATTCTGAACCATTCATGAACATCACAGCAAATACGATTAAAACATTTATAGCTCCCACGTAAATAAGGAGTTGTGCAGCAGCTACAAAATAAGAGTTTAATAGAATATAGAATAAGGATATACAAACAAGAACCAGTCCCAATGAAAAGGCAGAATAAATGGGGTTGGTAAATAATACCACCCCCATACCTCCTAGTATAAGAACCGATCCCAAAAAGACTAAAAGAAAATCATGTATTGGTCCGGGCAAATCCATTATATGTAAAATAAGAGATAAATAAATAGAAATGTTTTTCATGACCTTATTGAGACCCGACCAGAAAATTTTTTTTTATGATTTTTGAGCAATTCCTAATTTAATCCTAAGTAAATAAATACTAAGGGATATGAATAAATGTGAGTACTATTATTGGACTAATTTCATTCTTTATCTGAAAGAGTCGTTCTAATTCTAAACGATATATTAAAAAAAAATTATGGATATATTAATTAATGGATTTTCAATCCAAATTAAGACGCGTTTCTTACCAACCAATCAATAGTTGGTATTTGTAGTTATTGACCAAACAACACGAAAGAAACCTAAATTCCTTCTATATTAGTTATTAGTAAAGTAATTCTAAATTATTCGTTAATAAGAGATTTACTTATTTAATAAGAGATTTACTTATTTATTTGAGGCGAATTCAAAATTGTTCGAATTGTATAATCGTCAATTACTGACATTGGTAAACGACCCAAAGCAATTTGATTATAATTCAATTCGTGACGATCATAAGTAGAAAGTTCATATTCTTCAGTCATTGATAAACAATTCGTTGGACAATACTCAACGCAATTACCACAAAATATACAGACTCCGAAATCAATACTGTAATTAAGCAGCCGTTTCTTGCGAATATCAGTTTCCAATTTCCAATCAACAACGGGTAGATCTATAGGACATACACGAACGCATACTTCACAAGCAATACATTTATCAAATTCAAAATGGATTCGACCGCGGAAACGCTCCGCGGTGATTGATTTTTCATAAGGATATTGAATAGTTACGGGTAAACGATTTGCGTGGGATAAAGTAATCATGAAACTTTGACCAATGTACCTTGCAGCTCGTACTGTTTGTTGACCATAATTCATGAACCCAGTTACCATAGAGAACATATCGTTAATATATATATGAATAGTTTTATGTTTGTTTATTTCTCTTGTTTGAGACACGTTGGGAATATAGAATGTTACTTTACAGTGAAAAGAGTTGGAAAGAAGTTGTTAATAATAGATTACCGAGAGAAATAGGTAAAAGAAATTTCCATCCAAGATTCAATAGTTGGTCCATTCTTAGCCTCGGTAAAGTCCATCTTGTTGTGATAGGAATGAACAAGAACAAATAAGTTTTAGCTAATGTAATAAAGATACCAATTATCGCTCCAAAAACTCCACATGTTTTATTTATTTCAAAAAGCTCAGAAACATATATGTCCGGAATAGATATATTCCAACCTCCCAAGTAAAGAACTGTTACAAATAATGAAGAAACCAATAGGTTTAGATAGGAAGCAACATAAAATAACCCAAATTTTATACCCGAGTATTCGGTTTGATAACCTGCTACTAACTCTTCTTCTGCTTCTGGTAAATCAAAAGGTAATCTCTCACATTCTGCTAGGGAAGAAATAATAAAAATGATAAACCCTATAGGCTGACGCCACAAATTCCATCCCCAAAAACCATATTTTGATTGCGCCTCAACAATATCAATTGTACTTGAACTGTTAGATAATTATAGTCGGTGATACCATCACTGTTACCATCGCTATTACAGAACCGTACATGAGATTTTCACCTCATACGGCTCCTTGAAGGCCAGAAATAAATATAGGGACCGCGTCAGTATTCTTTTTTGAATCTTGATATGTTTGTAGGATGGATAACTATCGGCCGGTCCCAAATTAGACCAATTGAATTCTGTCTGTTATAATTATTTTAATTCAAAATTAAATAAAAAAAGTACTTCTGAATTGATCTCATCCTTTCTTTAATTTAATAATTTCAATAAAAATTTCAATTCTTCTTTGTTCAGTAATAACTTAACTGTTCAATAAAATACTTCTTGTAAAAATATCAATAACCCGTTGGTTTCACGTACGAAAAAAAAATTCGATATTAATTAATTAATTATGACACAAATTATATATCTATTAATATGTATATGGGAAAGAATAAAAGTAACAAAGAATAAATAAAGTATATCTTTTTTTTTTCGTTCCTATTCTTCTTTCTATTTCTGAGAAAAAGAGGGCTTTCAAAATAAAGTAAAGGATTATTTCGTTTCGAATAGTTATTTATTAAATCGGTGGATAGGAGTATACTCTGGATTGGAATCGTGTCATGGGGAGTACTGCCTGATCATTTCTACCAACTTAAAGCCCCAATTAGTATTCTTTGTTTGTATATTATGTAAAAATGTCCTTTTGGAGAATTTACATAATCTCCATTACTAATCCTTTACATATGTTCGTGTTTCTAACCATCCACTCGTTTTTGCTCAATCCCCCGTTATGCTAATACATAAAAATGATAGTGAAAACTCAATACGGTTGATCTTTTGAACCCGCTTCAAGTCAGGATGACTAATCAACCAATCTTGGGGGAAACGGTCTCTTCTGTTTATGTTTATTTCCGCTTAACTCTCTAACTCTTATACATAGAAAATGAGAATCAATCTTTTTACTGCGAATTTATATATAAGCTGTTTTCTTTCTTATATATAAGCTGTTTTCTTTCACTCATATAACTATTTGATTTAGTTCATCAACTCGAATAATGAATAAAAAAAAATGAAGATATCTACTCAATCCATTCCAACCCTTTCCTTGAAAGGAAGGAATAGAGAAAAGTTTCTGTCTATGTATCAACGAATCGCACGTAGAGATATTGATAACACACATAAAGTTAATGGTATTTCATAACTAATCGATTGAGCAGCAGCTCGTAGACCGCCTAAAAAGGAATATTTATTATTTGACCCGTATCCCGACATAAGAAGTCCAATTGGAGCAATACTGGAAATGGCAATCCATAAAAAAACACCGATATTGAGATCCGCTAAAACAAGGTGATATCCAAAAGGAACTACTGAATAACTTACTAAAATTGATATGACTGCTATGGATGGCCCGATACTGAATAAACGAGTATCCCCCCTAGATGGAAAAAGATTTTCTTTGAAAAGTAGTTTTGTCCCATCTGCTAGAGCTTGAAGAACTCCCAAAGGGCCGGCGTATTCAGGTCCAATACGTTGTTGTATCCCTGCCGATATTTCTCTTTCTAACCATACAATTACCAGTACGCCTATTGTGATTCCCACTACAAGAGTCAAAATAGGAACAAGAACCCATAGAATTCCATAAACCTCTTTAAAAAATTCGAATCTAGAAAAAGAATCGATATCTTGTACTTCCGGTGTATCAATTATCATTTCAACGATCAACTTCTCCCATAATGATATCTATACTACCTAGTATCGTCATAATATCAGCCAATTTCATTCTTTTAACTAACCGCGGAAGAATTTGCAAATTGATAAAACCCGGCGGGCGGATTTTCCATCTCCAAGGAAAACCACTCTGATCCCCTATGAGAAAAATTCCCAATTCTCCCTTTGGGGCTTCTACTCTCACATAAAGTTCTTGTTTCGGCAATTCAAATGTAGGAGACGGCTTTTTACTAATAAATCGATATTCAAAATCATTCCATTCCGGATTCCTTTCTCTATCAAAGTATCGTATTTCTAAATTCTCATAGGGTCCCCCTGGAATTCCTTCCAGGGCCTGTTGAATAATTTTTACGGATTCTATCATTTCACCAATTCGGACTAGATAACGAGCCAATGAATCTCCTTCTTTTTGCCACTGTACTTCCCAATCAAATTCGTCGTAACATTCATAATGATCAACTTTACGAAGATCCCATTGTATTCCGGAAGCTCGCAGCATTGGTCCCGATAAACCCCAATTTATTACTTCCTCTCTACCAATAATGCCTACTCCCTCGACTCGTTCTAAAAAAATAGGATTTCGTGTAATAAGTTTTTGATATTCAGCAACTCTTGTTAAAAAATAATCGCAGAAATCCAAACATTTATCTATCCAGCCATGAGGTAGATCGGCCGCTACTCCTCCGATACGAAAATAATTATGCATCATTCTCATACCGGTGGCAGCTTCGAATAGATCATATACTAATTCTCTTTCTCTGAAAATATAGAAAAAGGGAGTTTGTGCACCAATATCCGCCATAAAAGGACCGAGCCATAACAGATGAGAAGCTATACGACTCAACTCCAACATAATTATTCTGATATAGCTGGCTCTTTTAGGTACTTGAATATTTCCCAACTGTTCCGGTCCGTTTACAGTTATTGCTTCTGTGAACATAGTAGCTAAATAATCCCACCGTGTTACATAAGGCAAATATTGTATAATTGTTCGATTTTCCGCAATTTTTTCCATTCCTCGGTGTAAATAACCCAATATTGGTTCACAGTCAATAACATCTTCACCATCTAGAGTAATGATGAGTCGAAGAACACCATGCATTGATGGGTGGTGGGGGCCCATATTGACTATCATGAGGTCTTTTCTTGTAGCCGGTATATTCATAGGTTTTTCCTCGATTCATTCTTTCATGAATTGCTGAAAACGAAAAAAAGTTCATTAAAATTCAAGATCTAATAAATCAAATAATTCAAAATGCCTTTATAAAAATAAAATTAACGAGTTTTTGACTCCCGAATATCCAACCGATTAATTAATTCTTTATAACATATTCTATTTTTCTTTGACAAATAAGACAGTAATCGTTGGCGTTTTCCCAGAATTTTACGTAAACCTCTCTGAGATAAATAGTCTTTTTTGTGTAATTGTAAATGTGAAGTAAGTCTTCGTATCCTATTGGTGAAACTAACTATTTGAAATTCAACAGATCCTCTGTTTTCGTCTTTTTCTTCTTGTGAAATAACTGAGATGAATGAATTTTTTACCATAAACTGAAATCTTCTCTCCCCCCCTCTTTTTATTTTAAGATATTTTTTATTGATAGATATCTTTATTGATCAGTAATAATAATGCCCCTAATTTTTATTTGGTATATACAAAAATTTGTATTTCGTTATTCATTTCTAATTTTTTTAATTTAATAAAACAAAACTTACTCAATCCTATTTTCATTTTAAAATTGGATTTGAAAGGGGATACAAAAGTATGGTTGGTTTCTTCACTCACAAAAGATAAAAGTTTAGACCTAAAATAAGAAAATTTTGTTCATTCTAGATCTAATTGATATGTCATTGAATTAGTATCATGTATCAGAATGGAATGTAAGACAATGTATGCGTGCATCTCTTTGTCGTCATAGACCAGATATGGTATGGGAAATATAGGAAAAATGTACTATTAATGAATTTTCAATCGCGGATACATATGTATCCTTACCATACTGAAACAACTGCCATTATTGGTATTAAACCAATAACGATTCATACAAGCTAAATCTTCTAATCGATAATTGGGCCAAAGAAATAGCTTTAATTTTATAAGTTTTTTTTTATATTTTTTGCTTTTATCCACAACTTGACTGTTTACCTCATTCCCATTACAAAAAGATGCCTTTCTATGTCTATTCTTAGAATTTAAACAAATTAGAATTCGCAATTCTCTACGACGTCTAGGCGATAAAATATTTTCAGGAACAAACAAATCATAATTTTTTTTATATCTATTTCCAGTCATCTTTTGATGTTTTGTAATGACTTCATCAGAATTCTTATCAACATGTTTTTTTTCTCGGTATCTTTGATTTATTTGATGTTTACTTTTATGAACTAATGAAATACCGAGGGTTTGATACATAATAAATTTTCCATCATTTTTTATAGCTAGACGAATTGGTTCAATAATCAAAAATCCCCTTTTAATAAATTCTGTAAGAGTTACATCTTTCTGAATCGTCAAAATATCCAGACTCATTTCGCCCCTTTGAATAGAGGATATAGTAATTTCTCTTGGATTTATCAGTCTAAGCAGGAGACAATATACGTTGATGTTATTGATTATTTTTTTATTTAAAGAATCATCCCATCTCAATTGAAAATACAAATACCTTTTTAGGAAGAAATCAAACTCCGCTTTTGTATTGATCTTGTATTGCTTTTTATTTCTATGTTTTTTCATGTCCGATCCCGTATAATCTTCTTCAACATCTTTTTCTTGGTTTGAAAGAGCTGATTTAAGATCTGCTTGGCCCGTGGATTCTTTTTCTCCTTGATTTCGGTTTTCTAATTCAAGAGATTTTTTTTCATTCGACGATATTGATATAAAAGGATCTCTTTTTTTATTTCCAGTGATGCTTTTGTTTTCACTAGCATTTTTTTTTATATTAGAATGAAAAAGTAGTAATTTAATTGGTATAACCCACGGTTTCATTTTATACGTATTATAAAGTCTCACAAATTCTGGCAAGAACCAAAGTTCCAGATTTGATATGGGACGACTTAGTATTTCTTCATTCATTCCCATCCAATCCAAAAGGGGTTTTTGATTGGATAGGTTGATTTTTTGGTCTTGCTGAAGTGTGAGATAAAAAAGACCATTATTATTGATTTTATCAATTATTTGATACTTATTAACCCTAGTCCTAGTCTTAGTATATTTATTACTGTTAGTGTCAGTATCAATATTGATCCAGGCCTCAATATCGACCTTCGTTTTAAGACAAAAATCGAGAATTCTCCAATCAAAAAATTTTCTATCCGTATTTTTATCCATATCTCGAATATCATCTTCTACCATATTAAATGATTTTTGTTTATGTGTGTTGTAATTATAAAAAATATCTTGGTTAGTTTTTACTTGTAATGGTGATCCATAAATTGAAGAGTACTTCTTAGTTTCAGAATTTATAGATTTATATGCTAAAAGATCATATCTATATTGTTTTTTAAAATTATCCTTTTGATTCAATAATAAATCCGTTTCAATTTTTGTTTTTTTTTCGTAGTGAATTAATTCATCTTTTTCATCTTTTTCATATAAATCACACAAATCTTTATATAAATCTTTATTTTGAGCTATACAGTTCAATATATTTCGCCATTTTTGTGGTACTACTCTAGACCATTTAATTTGAGATACATCACATTGATATTGATAATGACTCCTTAACCAATTTGTCCATTGATTCATTCCAGAATTGCGAAGATTCTTAGGTCTTAATTCGGAATGAAATAGTTCTTGTCTTACAACAAAAAAATCCTTTATTTCATTCTTAAGAAAAAGGGGGGTTCCATTATATTGAAATACAGATTTCAATTTCTCTAACTTAATAAGTTGGGTTTGTGATAATTTGTAAAATACATATGCTTGTGAAAAGTAAGATAAGTCAAAAAAAGTCTTTGAATTTTTTTGACTAAGACTAATATTAGTATTAGAAAGTGACTCTTTTATAATCGAAATAAATTTAATTAAACTTTGATTTGTTTTATTAATTCTTTCTTGATTTGCTTCATTACTGTTAATGTTTTTATTAATAATTTTTTTTGTTGATTCAAGAAAAAGCTGTGTATTGATACTAGGAATATTAATCATAGATAGAAAGATATCTATGTATATCTTTTCAATGAAAAATATTATAAAATAATGGGATTTACGGATTAATCGAGCAGTTCTTCTTTTTAATATCTGCCAAATATTTTTTTGTGATTCCAATCTTTTATCATCATAACTTATTTTGTTAGAACTCAAACTTCTATCTGAAGTTATAAATCCCTTTTTCTTGTCTTTTGTAATTTTTTCTATTTGATTTATGATTGTGTTTATTCTATCAGTCAGATCTTGCATTTTTTTTTCTGTTAATGAATAATTTGTCCAATCCTGAGATCTAATTTGAATGGACGATTCCTGAATCATCCGATTACTGATTATTGAATCTTTTTTAATTTCACTCAATTCATATACTTCTATTTCTCTCAATCCAAATAATATAATTGGGTTTATTTTTGAGAGTTCTTTTATTATTTCTTTTATAAACAGAATGTTTTTAATGATCCATTTTTTTGGTTTTTTTGAGACATTTACAAACAATTTTGTTTGTTCTTTAAAAATTCCTAGAATTAGAAAACATTTCTTTTGCAATTTTTTAATTTTTTTTTTGAGTTCTTTTAAAATCGGTTCAAAAAATGAAAGTTTTTTTCTGGGAGAACCAAAAGGTAGTTCAGCTTCCATTCCAAAAATTGTTAAAAAACAAAAATCATTTTTTTGACCTTGCTTTTTCATTGGATCGTTATAAGGGGCTCGTAACTTAGATCTGTGCCAAGGTTTAAGACGAAAAGGAAATAGGATCTTGATCTGAATGCCGTCTGTTAACCAGTTTTTTGGAAATTCTTTTTCTGATAATTGAACACCGTTATAGGTACATTTAACATGCATTTCTCTATTCCAATCCTTTAAGTCCTCATACCATTCCGGAAATTGAAATAATAGTATACGGACGATATTTTTAGCTATTATCAATGAAGGTACTATAATATATTTTCTAAGAATTGATTGGGTTACTAATAAAAAACCTCTCATTACTTGAGCAAGTAAAATACTATCCCAGGCTTCCGCTATTTGTATACGCACTTTCTCCTTTCTTTTGTCTTCTTCTTTTTTGTCCTCCTCTTTTTTTTTCGCGCTTTCTTTTGTCTTTTTCTCTGTATAATTCGAAATTGTGAATTCTGTGTTTTGCCACATCCAATTTCTAAATTTTTTTTTCATCCGTTCAGAAATATCAAAAAAAAAAAAAAAAGATTTGTCTATTCGGTCCAAAAAAAGAGGGGAATGTGCATTTGCTTCAAAGAGTTTCCAAGTAACTGTTTTACGTCTTTGAGCGCGCATGGAGCCTTTGATTATGTCTCGACGAAAATCCGATTGTTGGGAATAACGTATCAAAGCAACTTCGCCTGTTTGATCAGTTTCTTTGGTATTAGTATAAGCATCAGTATTTTGTTGGTTATCAGTAAAAATCACTACACGTTTGGATTTTCTTGAACGAATCTGATGATCCTCTACCACAGTTTCTTCGGTTTCCCCCTCCTGTTGTTCAAAATCGTTGATTAATTTGTATGACCATCGAGGAACTTTTTTATTAATTTCTTTTATTCCAATAGATTTTTTTTTAATCATTTTATCGTTGGGAACAGTTCTAATTGCATCAAATAATAATTTTAAAATTTTGATTCGATCCTCTGAATCAATTCTTACTTGTTCGTGTTCTGTAACTAAAAAAAGTCTTTTAAAATTTAAATTTGATGTGTATTT